ATTGAAAACAGACTCATTGATCGGGATGGCGAAACAAACCAGAGACTAATTCCTTCATCTATTGGGAAAATAAAAGTCATGAGTTAACCCTACAACTAAAATAGCGACGAAAAGAGTCAATATTCGCCCGTGAAAACTTTATCTTCTTGGATTGATAATTTTTGCTCAATCCAATAGGATAAAAAGAAAAACAAAACAAATATTCGTTAGAACATAATTTAAAAATATCAATTTTAAAATATAAAATAGAAATATTAATATGCTTAGTTAGCTAAAAAAGAAAGATATACAAATGAATAATAGACATTTTTAAAATTTTATTATTCGCGAGGAGCTGGATGAGAAGAAACTCTCATGTCCAGTTCTGTAGTAGAGATGGAATTCAGAACCAACCATCAACTATAACCCCAAAAGAACCAGATTCCGTAAACAACATAGAGGAAGAATGAAGGGAATATCTTATCGAGGTAATCATATTTCTTTCGGTAAATACGCTCTTCAGGCACTTGAACCTGCTTGGATCACGTCTAGACAAATAGAAGCAGGTCGACGAGCAATGACACGAAATGCACGCCGCGGTGGAAAAATATGGGTACGTATATTTCCAGACAAACCGGTTACAGTAAGACCCGCAGAAACACGTATGGGTTCGGGGAAAGGATCCCCTGAATATTGGGTAGCTGTTGTTAAACCAGGTCGAATACTTTATGAAATGGGTGGAGTAACAGAAACTATAGCCAGAAGGGCGATTTCAATAGCATCGTCCAAAATGCCTATACGAACTCAATTCATTATTTCGGGATAAAAAAAAATCAAAAGAAAAAGGTCTTGGGGATAAAAAAACAATAACAGGTGCCGGTTTCTTTCTTTGGACAAACAATATTTCTTTTTTTTTCTTCACTCTTTGCTTTGCATTGAAAGAATAGATTCTAAAAAAATGATATGATTCAACCCCAGACCCTTTTGAATGTAGCGGATAACAGCGGGGCTCGAGAATTGATGTGTATTCGAATCATAGGAGCTAGCAATCGTCGATATGCTCATATCGGTGACGTTATTGTTGCTGTGATCAAAGACGCAGTGCCAAATATGCCCCTAGCAAGATCAGAGGTGGTCAGAGCTGTAATTGTACGTACTTGTAAAGAACTCAAACGTGATAACGGTATGATAATACGATACGATGACAATGCTGCGGTTGTCATTGACCAAGAAGGAAACCCCAAAGGAACTCGAATTTTTGGTGCAATTGCCCGGGAATTGAGACAGTTAAATTTTACTAAAATAGTTTCATTAGCTCCGGAGGTATTGTAAGGTCTTCTAAAATAAGATAATACCGTTGGTTATAGTAAAGTATTTGAAAGAAAGAGATTAAGAAATATATTCAGAATTTTTAGTAGATTGTGTCTCACGCATATGCCTTTAATTTAAATTTAAATTCATAAACAAATAAGTAAAAAAAAACATGTTGATTATATCAAAATTGGGGAGCACCAAGAAATTTAATTCACCATGGGTAGGGATATTATTGCTGACATAATAACTTCTATACGAAATGCTGATATGGATAGAAAAAGGGTGGTTCGAATAGCATATACTAATATCACTGAAAATATTGTTAAAATACTTTTACGAGAAGGTTTTATCGAAAACGTGAGAAAACATAAAGAAACCAAAAAATATTTTTTGGTTTTAACCCTACGGCATAGAAGGAATAGGAAAAGGTCTTATATAAATTTTTTAAATTTAAAACGGATCAGCCGGCCTGGTCTCCGAATCTATTCGAACTACCAACGAATTCCTAGAATTTTAGGTGGGATGGGAATTGTAATTATTTCTACTTCTCGAGGTATAATGACAGACCGAGAGGCTCGACTAGAACGAATTGGTGGAGAAGTTTTGTGTTATATATGGTAATCCTTCTAATATACGAATTGGGTCCGAAACTTCTTATTTGTGAAAACAAAAAGAAAAGGGGCGGGTTGTCTAATATCGTTCCTCCTCCATCAATTGATACTTCAAGGAGGCTTTACCTGGAATGAAAGAACAAAAATGGATTCATGAAGGTTTAATTACTGAATCCCTTCCCAACGGTATGTTCCGGATTCGCTTAGATAATCAAGATATGATTCTAGGTTATGTTTCGGGAAAGATCCGACGTAGTTTTATACGGATACTACCAGGCGATAGAGTTAAAATTGAAGTAAGTCGTTATGATTCAACCAGAGGACGTATAATTTATCGACTTCGCAATAAGGATTCGAAAGATTAGGTGTTTTTATCAACTTCAACATTCCTTTCGTGAGAAGATGATTCGAGATAAAAAAGTCCAAGAAACCTATTTTCTTCCAAAAAATATATTCAGAATTAAAATGAGGAATGCCAAATATGAAAATAAGAGCTTCTGTTCGTAAAATTTGTGAAAAATGTCGACTAATCCGTAGGCGGGGACGAATTATAGTAATTTGTTCCAACCCAAGACATAAACAAAGACAAGGATAAT